AATATATGCTATGAATAGTCCGAAAATTGCTATACTTACCGAAAAAATTGCATTTGTAAAAAATTCATCCAAATTTACAGAATAATTAGAACTTGAATGTAAAAGATTTGTTGATGGGGTTAACCATTTCGATAATATATCAAAATCTATTCCTCCTTGATCAAAAGAAATTCCTATTGATCCAACCAACAAAGTAAATAGTACTAATACAAGAAGAGGAAATAGCATAGTATTGTCCGATTCGTGAGGATACATGGAAGTGTATTTATTTTCAAAGTAAGTACTAAAGTATCGTATCCTATTTCTTACATTATTATCAACTTTTGATCTTTCTTTTGCAAAAAAAGAAACCTTTTTATTCATTGTTGATAAAAGTAAATTTGGATTGACTCCTCTTGGAGTTCCTTTTCCCCATAGAGATATGGAATAGAACGAACCATTTTTCGTGCTACTGTAATTTTTAAAATGAACGCGGAAATACCCATCAAAGGTAAGTAAATATACCCGAAACATATAAAATGCGGTTAATCCTGCTGTGAAATAAGCTATTACTGCGAAAATTGGTGAATACAACCAACTATCATTAAGAATGTCATCTTTGGACCAAAAACAAGCAAGAGGTGGAATACCACAAAGAGAAAGTGTACCCAATAAAAAAGTAGTTCTTGTAATTGGAACATATCTTGTTAAACCACCCATAAGAACCATATTCTGACTTTTATCTGGTGAATATCCAACAATAGGTTCCATTGAATGAATAATAGATCCGGATCCCAAAAACAATAAAGCTTTTGAATAGGCATGAGTGATCAAATGGAATAAAGCAGCTCGATAAGAACCTATACCTAGAGCTAACATAATATAACCCAATTGAGACATTGTAGAATAGGCTAAGCTTTTTTTAATGTCTCTTTGAGCAAGGGCCAAAGTAGCCCCTAATAATAGTGTTATTACACCTATTAAAGAAATGAAATTCATTATATAAGGTATGACTATGAAAAGAGGAAGAAGCCGAGCTACAAGAAAAATTCCTGCTGCTACCATAGTAGCAGCGTGTATAAGAGCCGAAATAGGAGTGGGTCCTTCCATAGCATCAGGTAACCATACGTGAAGGGGGAATTGTGCGGATTTAGCAACTGCACCGACGAATAATAAAGAAGCACACAAGGTAGCAAATAAAGAATTGACCCCATTATTCTGGATTAAGTTATTAGTTATTTCGAGCAAATACCGAAATTCTAAACTACCTGTTATCCAATAAAAACCTAAGATTCCTAACAATAAACCAAAATCCCCTACACGATTAGTTACAAAAGCTTTTTGACAAGCACTTGCTGCAATTGGTCGTGTGAACCAAAACCCTATTAATAAATAAGAACACATTCCCACAAGTTCCCAAAAAATATAAATTTGTATCAAATTTGAACTAGTAACTAATCCCAGCATAGAAGTATTAAAAAAACTCATATAAGCAAAAAATCTCAAATATCCTTGATCGTGATACATATACTTGTCACTATAAATAAGAACCATGATTCCAACAGTAGTAATTAGTATTGACATAATAGAAGTAAGTGGATCGATCAAGTATCCAAACTCTAAGGAAAAATCATTATTGATGGTCCAAGACCATAGATATTGATAGATAAAACTTCCATTTATTTGTTGAATAGACAGATTGGCTGAAAACACCATAGCTATACTTAAGAGTAAAACACTAGGAAAAGCCCACATGCGACGAATATTTTTTGTTGCTGTCGGAATAAGTAGAAGTCCAAATCCTATTGACATAGTAACTGGAAGTGGAAGAAAAGGTATTATCCACGCATATTGATATGTATGTTCCATAAGAAAAGAAACTCTTTTTTCTTATAATTACAAATTGTTCTCGATTCACCAATTCTTATCTTTTTTATCCTTTTAGAAAGGAACAATAATAAAAGAAATCAACAAAAAAAATATCTGAAAAAAAGTCAAATATTGGGATTCTTAATTATTCTGATTTTTTTTCAGATATTTGAAATATTCAAAAATTGACAATTGGTTGGTCAAAAAATATGACCAAATAACTATGTAAAGGTAAAGGCGATTACCTAGTAGTTATTTTAACTAAGAAAAGATTAAAGGAATATGAGATTTTTTAATAATTTTCTTACTACTATTATTTAGTAGATTTTTTATTTTTTTTTGTGATTAATAAACATATTTATTATACTATAATAGTATAATAAATATATTATATAGTATACTAAATATAGTAAGGAAAAAGAAAAGAGTTAGGCCAAAAAAAGAGTACTTTTTTATTCAAATATGGATCATAGTATCTATATTCGAATTAAAAAAAAATACCTAGGTATTCTAGTTCATTTTGGGAAGGGAGTAATTACCTAACTTGTTGTGTAACTGATTGATTGGATTGAAATCCAATAAAAAAACTTATGTTTATCAGAAATCTTATGATACTCCTTACTTTGAATTATGGACATAGCACTCTGGACTTAATCAATTTTAATTTTCCCTTATTTTCTTCCATTTTTTTTCCCTCATGTCATTTATATATATGATGTGTGATGTGCGCGCATATGTATATGTGATATATATATCACATATACATGTATATATAAATATATTTGTATTATATATATTTGTATGTTTATTATATATTTATATGTTAAAGTAAAAAAACAATGTATATTAAAAAGAGTATATTAAAAAAATTATCCACATACACGAAATAAGTATAGATAATAACTAAAAAGAACGATCCATTTTGAAGAATACATGTCTTTCACATACAACGATAAAAGGAGGAACCCCCCTTTTTGA